TTCAACCATTTCATTTTACCAAGTTCCACGTTAGCCAGATTAGTCAACATTTATATGTTTCGATGCAACAACAAGATTTTCTTTTTAACAAGTAGTTTTGTTGGTTGGTTAATTGGTCACATTTTATTCATGAAATGGGTTGGATTGGTATTATTCTGGATACGGCAAAATCATTCTATTCGATCTAATAAGTATCTTGTGTCAGAATTGAGAAATTCTATGGCTCGAATCTTTAGTATTCTCTTATTTATCACCTGTGTTTACTATTTAGGCAGAATGCCGTCGCCTATTGTCACTAAGAAACTGAAAGAGAAAGAAACCTCAGAAACGGAAGAAAGCGATGTAGAAACAACTTACGAAATGAAGGAGACTAAAAAGGAACAAGAGGGATCCACCGAAGAAAACCTTTGTTCGGAAGAAAAGGAGGATCTGGACAAAATAGATGAAACGGAAGAGATCCGAGTGAATGGAAAGGAAAAAACAAAGGATGAATTTCACTTGAAAGAGGCACGCTATCAAGATAGCCCAGTTTACGAAAGATTCTGATCTGGAGACCCATCAAGAAAATTGGGAATTGGGAAGACTGAAAGAAGAGAAAAAGAAAATAATGAATAAAAAGATTGACACATAATAAAAATACAAGAATAAATAAGATGAGATTCGTCCACCTCCCATATATTTTATTCCTTCGCCCATAAAGAAACTTGCAACACCAATTCCATTGAGAATTCCATCAATTATATATTTATCAAAAAACTGAGTTAGCTCGGCTAACCCTCTTATACTCATGGTGAAAATCCCAGTATAAAAAATATCTATATAACCACGATTATATGACCAATTGTATATCATACCTTTTATTTTGTCCAGAATAATTCTTTTAGGACCTCTTTTGAAAAAGAAATTAATTAAGCCCAAATTTTTGAAAGATGAATAAATAGATCCATAAAAAATAGATGCTATAAATAGTCCGAAAAGAGCTATACTTACTGAAAAAAAAGCATTTGAAAAAAATCCATACCAATCCTCAGAAGAATTCAATTTCTGATGAAAAAGGGTTGTCGATGGAGTTAACCATTTCGATAATAGATCTAAATCTATTACTCCTCCGTTAAAAGAAATTCCTATTGATCCAATGAACAAAGTTAATAGTACTAATATAAGGAGAGGAAATAACATAGTATTGCTCGATTCGTGAGGATACATATAAGTGTATTTATTTCTAAAGTAAGTACTAAAGTCTCGTATCTTATTTCTTACATTCTCGTCAATTTTAGATATATTTTTTGAAAAAAAGAAATTACTATTGACTTTCTTAAGTGTCCCTTTTCCCCATAGAGATATTGAATAAAACGAGCTCTTTTTTGTACTACTAAGACTACTATAATCTTGAAAATGAATGCGCAAATACCCATCAAAGGTAAGTAAATACATCCTAAACATATAAAATGCGGTTAATCCTGTTGTGAACCAAGCTATTAGTGCGAAAATTGGTGAGTATAACCAACTATCGTGAAGAATTTCATCTTTGGACCAAAAACAAGCAAGAGGCGGAATACCACAAAGAGAAAGTGTACCTAAAAAAAAAGTAATTTTTGTAATTGGAACATATTTTGTTAAACCTCCCATAAGAACCATATTCTGACTTTTCTCTGGTGAATATCCAACAATAGGTTCCATTGAATGAATAATGGATCCGGATCCCAAAAACAATAAAGCTTTAGAATAGGCATGGGTGATCAAATGAAATAAAGCAGCTCGATAAGAACCTATGCCTAGAGCTAACATAATATAACCCAATTGAGACATTGTAGAATAAGCTAAACTTCTTTTAATGTCTCTTTGGGCAAGAGCTAAAGTAGCTCCTAAAAATACTGTTATTATACCTACTAAACAAATGAGATTCATTATGTAAGGTATAACTATGAAAAGAGGAAGAAGCCGAGCTACAAGAAAAATCCCTGCTGCTACCATAGTAGCAGCGTGTATAAGAGCCGAAATAGGAGTGGGACCTTCCATGGCATCAGGTAACCATACGTGAAGGGGGAATTGTGCGGATTTAGCAACTGCACCAACAAATAATAAAAAGGCACATAAAGTAGCAAATAAAGAATTGACCCCATTATTATGGATCAAGGTATTCACTATTTGGAACAAATCCCGAAATTCGAAACTACCAGTTATCCAATAAAATCCTAAGGTCCCTAATAATAAACCAAAATCTCCTATACGATTAGTTACAAAAGCTTTTTGACAAGCACTTGCTGCAACGGGTCGTGTGAACCAAAAACCTATCAATAAATACGAACACATTCCCACTAGTTCCCAAAAAATATAAATTTGTATCAAATTGGAACTAGCAACTAATCCCAACATTGAAGCATTGAAAAAACTCATATGAGCAAAAAATCTCAAATATCCTTGGTCATGAGACATATAATTGTCACTATAAATAAAAACCAGGATTCCAACAGTAGTAATTAGTATTGACATAATAGAAGTAAGTGGATCGATCAAGTGTCCGAACTCTAATAAAAAATCATTATTGATGGTCCAAGACCATAGATATTGATAGGTCAAACTTCCATTTATTTGCTGAATAGACAGATTAGCCGAAAACCACATAGCTATACTTAGTAGTAAAACACTTAGGAAAGCCCACATACGACGAAGATCTTTTGTTGCTGTCGGAATAAGTAGAAGTCCAAATCCTATTGACATAGTAACTGGGAGCGGAAAAAGGGGTATTATCCATGCATATTTATATGTATATTCCATAAGAAACCAAATTGTTCTTTTTTCTTATAATTGTTTCCAATTCACCAATTCTGATCTATTTCGAAAAGAACAAAACAATAAGAAAAAAATATGAAAAAGATCAAATACAAAAATACAAATATTGGAATTATGACTTTTTGTTTTATTAAATATTTGAAATAAAAGTTGCAATAGGTTGGTCATATTATTTGATATATGACCAAATAATTAATCAAGTTTATTACTTAGTTATTAATTAACTTAAAACTCTAGAAAAGAAAGATATTTTTGAAATAATAAATAATATGGCATCATATGAGATTTTGAATAATTGGATTTTCCCTTTACATTATATTCTAATTATGTAAAATGTAAAATTATGTAATTTATAGATATATGATATATTTTATAGATATATGATATATTTTTATATTTAAGTTTTTATATTTAAGTATAGATTTATTATATTTATATTTTATATTTATATTAAAGTTCAGTTACAGATTTCTTTATCTCTTTCTATTTTTATATTTTTCTTTCTTTTTTTTATTGTATAATCTTTATATAGAATATTTTCTTTTATATACTATATAGTTTACTATATAGATATATAGATAAATTAGATAAATATTTTCTCTTACTATTCATAATATTAAATATGAATATTTGCAATATTGTATATATATGACTCTAATATATTAATATATATTAATATATTAAATAATATGAAATAGTAAAATTAGATTACTTTTTTTGTATATATTCTTTTATAAAACAAGAAATATAAAATACGTATGTAATTATTACATTATGCAAATATCAGAATGAAGATAGAAATTTTAAATCTATTTGTCTATGAAAATAGAATCATTTTAGAATATTTTTCTTTTCTTATTTCTTTTCTTTTATTCTTTTTTTTTATATTTGTATGTTATGATATTATTGAGGAATTTTTGAAATTTATGGAATTAAGTATAGATAATGACTAATAAAAAGTAATTTATTTTAAACAATATATGTCTTTCACATACAACGATAAAAAGGAGTCACCTACCTTTTGAATGGCAGTTCCAAAAAAACGTACTTCTATGTCAAAAAAGCATATTCGTAGAAATCTTTGGAAAAAAAAAGGATCTTTAGAGGCAGTAAAAGCTTTTTCTTTAGCTAAATCTATTTCCACCGGACAGTCAAAAAGTTTTTTTGTGCGACAAAAAAAAGTCTTGGAAAAATATTAATTGACATGTTTCAAAGAACTTCCAAATTTCCATTTTTGAATTGGAAAACAAACGATTCAATTTTACTAATGTATTGTATTTGTATTTAACTTCTCCTTATTAGTTAGAGCTAGGTAATATAAAAAATAAGAATCTTTCTTTCTACTTGATTCAAAATACTCAGTATTGTGTATTTTATTTTTTTTATCATTTTTTTTTCTATTTTTTATAGTCTTTCTATATTTCTATTATATTCTATTTATCTAAATTTATATTGATTGATATTGAATTCGTGAGATGATTTTTTCTTTCCTATGAATTGTGCTTTTCTATTTTGAAAAGCACAATTACGATAGACAAAGAAAAATATGAATATTTCATTATACTTTATACTAAGGTGTTGGGTCTCAAAATCGTTATTAGAAAAAAAATTATGAATTTTATACCCCGACTGAAAACGAAGCTTTTGAGTTCTGACTGTTCTGGATAAACAAGAGCTAGGTTTCTAGTACGGAAAAGTTGATTATTAAAACTGAACTTACGAAGATGAAGATACTAATTAAGTATTATTGATATTGAACATTTCCATATGAATAGAAATGCATCTTTATTCATTGTTTCCTAAATGATATTGAATATATACAATTCAACATGAATTTCCTATTCTTATTTAAGGTAAGCCGCCATGGTGAAATTGGTAGACACGCTGCTCTTAGGAAGCAGTGCTAGAGCATCTCGGTTCGAGTCCGAGTGGCGGCATAAATAATTATATATATTAATAATATAGACACAATAGATCTAATAGAATCTAAGATATTTAAAATATTATATTTTAGATTTTATTTAATCTTCTCCCCAATTTTAATTATTTAAAAGGGACTCTTCTTTATGATATTTGCGACCTTAGAACATATATTAACTCATATTTCCTTTTCGATCATCTCAATTGTGATTATAATTCATTTGATGAACTTATTAGTTGACGAAATTGAAGGATTACGTAATTCGTCAGAAAAAGGGATGATAGCTACTTTTTTCTCTATAACAGGGTTTTTAGTTATTCGTTGGATTTCTTCGGAACATTTTCCCTTAAGTAATTTATACGAATCATTAATCTTCCTTTCATGGAGTTTATCCATTATTCATATGATTCCGTATCTTGGGAATCATAAAAATGATTTAAGCGCAATAACTGCACCAAGTGCCATTTTTACCCAAGGTTTCGCCACGTCAGGTCTTTCAAATGAAATGCATCAACCCGCAATATTAGTACCTGCTCTACAATCTCAGTGGTTAATGATGCATGTCAGTATGATGCTATTGAGCTATGCAGCTCTTTTATGCGGATCGTTATTATCAATTGCTCTTATAGTGATTACGTTTCAAAAAAAAATCGATTTTTTAAAGAATTTTTTAAGTTTAAGGAAGTTGTTTTTCTTTGGTAATATTGAATATTTGAACGAAAAAGGAAGTGTATTAAAAAAGACTTTTTTCCTCTCAGTTCAAAATTTTTACAAATATCAATTAATTCAGCGTTTAGATTATTGGAGTTATCGTGTCATTAGTTTAGGGTTTACCTTTTTAACCATAGGCATTCTTTCTGGAGCAGTATGGGCTAATGAAGCATGGGGTTCTTATTGGAATTGGGACCCTAAGGAAACTTGGGCATTTATTACCTGGACCATATTTGCAATTTATTTACATACTAGAACAAATTCAAAATTGCAAGATCAAGGCACGAATTCGGCATTTGTAGCTTCTATAGGATTTCTTCTAATTTGGATATGCTATTTTGGGATTAATCTATTAGGAATCGGGTTCCATAGTTATGGTTCATTCCAATTAATATCTAATTTAATAAAATAAACTACATGAAGAATACATAAAAAAATCGTCTGATACACAATGAAATTTTGTGCGAGTTTTTGAGAACCGTTTAAATATAGGAATTATTCAAAAGGTTCTCAAAAACTTTATATGTATTTCATTACAATTCTAATTAACCTTTCCCTTTTTCTTCATTATACAACGAAGAATCGTGAAAATATGAAAGTCAAAGAATTCTAAGACTTTCTTTCCAATTAATGAATTTTATTTCATTTATTATTGAATCTAAAAAAAGAATTAGTATCTATAAAAATAATTAGATACTAGAACTTGTACCTTGTCAACCGATAACGGGAGAACGAAATCAGGATAAATACCAATTCCTATTACAGGTAAAAAGATACATATCGAAACAAAAAGTTCTCGTGGTCCAGAATCAAAAAAATTCGAGTTTGGAATATTGAATAGCTTGTATCCATAGAAAATCTGACGTAACATAGATAATAAAAAAATAGGAGTTATTATCATTCCAATTGCCATTACAAAAGTAATTAACATTTTTGGCATGAAAAGATATTTTGGGCTGGTAATTATTCCAAAAAAGACTAAGAATTCTGCAACAAAACCACTCATTCCTGGCAATGCAAGAGAAGCCATCGAGAAACTACTAAACATGGTAAATATTTTTGGCATTGGGATAGATATCCCCCCCATCTCTTCGAGATAAACAAAACGTATTCTATCACAACTTGTTCCTGCTAAGAAAAAAAGTGCAGCACCAATCAATCCATGAGAGATTATTTGTAAAATGGCTCCATTAAGTCCCATGCCAGTTATAGAACCAATTCCTATAATTATGAAACCCATGTGAGATACGGAAGAATAGGCAATACGTTTTTTTAAATTGCGTTGACTGAGAGAGGTTGAAGCTGCATAAATGATTTGTATTATTCCTACTATAACCAACCAGGGAGATAATCTAGAATGAGCGTGAGCTAATAATTCCATATTGATCCGAATCAATCCATAAGCTCCCATCTTTAATAAGATTCCAGCTAAAAGCATACATGTACTGTAATGTGCTTCCCCGTGGGTATCTGGTAACCATGTATGTAGGGGTATCATCGGCGATTTGACAGCATAAGCAATAAGAAAACCAAAATAGAGTATTATTTCCAATGCTGCAGGATACGATTGATTAGCTAATTTTTCTAAATCTAATGTTGGTTCATTGGAACCATATAAACCCATACCTAGAACTCCTATTAATAGAAAAAAGGAACCTCCGGCAGTGCACAAAATAAACTTTGTAGCCGAGTACAGGCGTTTTTTTCCTCCCCACATGGATAAAAGTAAGTAAACAGGAATTAATTCTAATTCCCACATGATGAAAAAAAGTAAAAGGTCTCGAGAAGAAAATGATCCTATTTGGCCACTATACATTGCTAACATCAAGAAATAGAAAAATCGCGGATTTCGAGTAACTGGCCAAGCTGCTAAAGTAGCTAAAGTAGTGATAAATCCTGTCAGTAAAATGGGTCCTATGGAAAGTCCATCGGTTCCCAGTCTCCAGTGAAAATCAAAAAGATTGATCCATTGAAAATCCTCCTTCAATTGGGTTAATGGATCGTCCAATTGAAAATGATAACAAAATATATAGGTCATTAGAAGGAGCTCTAGTATACATATACATAGAGTATACCACCTATACGCCTTATTTCCCTTATGAGGGAAAAAGACAATTGAAGAACCCGCGAATATGGGCAAAACAAGAAGTATTGTTAACCAAGGAAAATAACTCGTGATAAAGACAAGATAAAATTAGACCAGAAAACCCCGTGCTCGGGAGAAGAATAATATATTTTCTTTTCTCGAGTACGGGCTTTTGTCAGTAAAGAGGAATCAAATGATTCAAATGGATTTTTTTGTCACATATCAATAAGAAAGACCCATGCTGCGAGTTGTTTCATGCCATAAATAAACACGGACACTCAAAAAATCCGTTGGACAAGCGGATTCACATCTTTTACAACCTACACAATCTTCGGTTCTTGGCGCAGAAGCAATTTGCTTAGCTTTACATCCGTCCCAAGGTATCATTTCCAATACATCCGTGGGGCAAGCTCGAACACATTGGGTACATCCTATACATGTATCATAAATCTTTACTGAATGTGACATTGGGTCTATAAATTCCAGTTTTGAGAACAAAAGATTTTCGATCTGGTAAAAGAAAATAAGAAAATGAAATAAATCATATATTTTCTATTGTAGACACCAGACGAATCAATGATTTATCAAAATTTTAAGAATCAATAGATTTTCTAATCTGTTTATGAGAAAGGGCCAAGATACTTTGATTTCCATTTCAATAACCATGAAATATGAGTTTACGAATTCAATTCATGTGAAATTTACTATCTTTCTATATGTATATATTCATATATATATAGTCATATACATATAGAAAGATTCTAGTATATAGAAATATAATTAATATATATCAGATGAATACGTTTGTTATTAGGTTAGTGATAGAATAGGTTAGTAACTATAAATCATATAATTTATATGAAAAAAGAGAAGAAAGAAAATAAATAAGAAAATAATAATAATAAAATATTATATTCTATTTAATTCTAATTAAATTATCTTACTATTCTAATTCTATTAGATTCTATATTAGAATATTCAGAATATTCTAAAAGTCTTATGTTTTGATTTATATGTGAAAATAGAATAATTATGACTAATTATTCAGCAAATTTGATTGATTGATACGAGTTGATTTTCTGTTACGATGGATCGACGAAACAATAGCTAGTCCAATAGCTGCTTCAGCAGCCGCAATGGCTATAACAAAGATTGAGAAAATTTCTCCTTTTAATTGCCGACTATCAAATATATCGGAAAATGTGACGAGATTTATATTCACCGAATTCAGTATAAGCTCAAGACACATAAGTGCTCTAACCATGCTTCGGCTTGTGATCAGTCCATAGATACCGATAGAAAATAAATAAACACTTAGAAAAAGTACATGCTCTAACATCATTGATAAATTCCTCATCTATCTCGATTCATTTCAATATGAACGAAACCAATTCAGTTGACTAGAATAGAAGAATTACAGAACAAAAGAAGATATTCACAGTAGATTTCAATAAAATAGATTAAATCCATTTTCATTCTTTAATGAAAAAAAAAATAAGTTCTTATTATATTAGATTATTGACGAGCCATAGTAATTGCACCTATCAAAGAAACTAAAAGAATTATAGAAATGAGTTCAAAAGGAAGATAAAAATCTGTGGATAAATGAATCCCGATTTGTTGAACGTTACTTATTAAGTCCTGTTCTATAATCTGATTTGATCTTGTAGTCCGAAAAATTCCGGACCATGATGTATCTGGGATAGTAGTCATTAATGAAAAAAAAATACTTGTACAAACCAGTGAAGTGATCCTATCTCCAACGGTCCACAAATAGGAATCATTGGAATATTCTGAACCGTTCATGAACATCACAGCAAATATGATTAATACATTTATGGCTCCCACATAAATAAGGAACTGCGCGGCAGCTACAAAATAGGAATTCAATGAAATATAGAATAAGGATATACAAACAAGAACCAATCCCAATGAAAAGGCAGAATCGATGGGATTGGTAAGTAATACTACTCCCAGACCTCCTAATATAAGAACTGATCCCAGAAATACTACAAGAATATCATGTATTGGTCCAGGTAAATCCATTATGAAATAAAAGATAAATAAATCAGTCGAAATATTTCATGACCTTACTAAGGGTCCAGGAAAGAAACTATTTTTTTATATGATACTTTCCTAATTGAATTAAAAAAATGAATATCATTAGATAGATAAAATAAAGTTATTTGGCTAATCCTACTTACTTTATTTCAAGCCAAATCTTAGTAATTGGTAATCGTTCTTGAACCAAGCAAGGGGTTTTTATTTTTTCATTTGATTTGTTGAATCCATAACTGTTTGAATTGTGTAATCTCCAATTATTGAGATTGGTAACCGACCTAAAGAAATTTGATTATAATTCAATTCGTGACGATCATAAGTGGAAAGTTCATATTCTTCAGTCATCGATAAACAGTTTGTTGGACAATACTCGACACAGTTACCGCAAAATATACAGACACCAAAATCAATACTATAATGAAGCAATTGTTTTTTCTTAATATCTTTTTCAAATTTCCAATCAACAATGGGAAGGTCTATTGGACATACGCGAACACATACTTCACAAGCAATACATTTATCAAATTCAAAGTGGATTCGACCACGAAAACGCTCTGATGTGATTGATTTTTCATAAGGATATTGAATAGTTACAGGTAAACGATTTGTATGGGATAAGGTAATTATGAAACTTTGTCCAATGTACCTTGCGGCTCGTATTGTTTGTTTGCCATAATTCATGAACCCAGTAACCATAGGTAACATATTTTAGATATCCATGGAATAAAATTTATGTTTCTTTCTCTTGGTTGAGATAAGTTATGAATATAGAATATTCATTATTATTTTCTCTTAATTTCTTATTTTTATTTATAGTTTATAGTGAAACAAGTTGAAAAGAAGTTGTCAATAATAGATTACCTAGAGAAATAGGTAAAAGAAATTTCCATCCAAGATTTAATAATTGATCCATTCTCATCCTAGGTAAAGTCCATCTTGTTGTGATAGGAATGAACAGAAACAAATAAGCTTTAGCTAATGTAATAAAGATACTAATTGCTATTACAAAGACTCTAAACATTTTATTTATTCCAAAAAGTTCAGTAAGAGATATGTACGGAATAGAAAAATCCCACCCACCTAAGTAAAGAACTGTTACAAATAATGACGAAACTAATAGATTTAGGTAAGAAGCAAGATAAAAGAACCCGTATTTTATACCTGAATATTCGGTTTGATAACCTGCTACTAATTCCTCCTCTGCTTCTGGTAAATCAAAAGGTAATCTTTCACATTCTGCTAGAGAAGACATTAGAAAAACTAGAAACCCTATGGGCTGACGCCACAGATTCCATCCCCCAAAACCATATTTGGACTGTGCCTCAATTATATCAACTGTACTTGAACTGTTAGATAATTATAGTCGATGATAGCATCACTGCTCCCATCGCTATTCCAAAACCGTACATGAAACCTAAGCTTCATACGGCTCCTCTATGGCCACAAAGAAATGTAAGGTAAGGACTAGTTTAGTATTATAGCTCTCCTTGGACCTTAGGTAAATACAATGTAAAGAGAAATTGGAGGTTGGAGAGTCCTCAATTCGACCAATAACATTCTGTCTGTTAGAATAAGAAAAAGCACTTCCGAATTGATCTCATCCCTTATAATGATATTATAATGAAAATAATCAAAATTTATCTTTGTTCAGCAATAACTTAATCCTTCAATCAAATACTGGTTCTATTCATAAATAGAAAGAATTGGGCATTAGTTAATGAATCATGATAAGAATTTCCATATGCATATGTATATGTATAAAGAAAGAAATATTTTCTTATTATTCCCGTTTTATTCTTTTTTATTATATTATTGTATTGCATTCTATTTGTCTTGTTCCTGTTCTTCTTTCTGAAAACTAAAAAAAAGGAAAGAAAATAAAGGATTAATTCGTTCTTGATAGTCATTTATTTAATCAGCGAATAGTAGCATACTCTAGATCGGAATCGTGGGGAAGTACTGCTTGATCATTTCTACCAACTTCAAGCCCTTATTATGATTCGTTTTATGCAAAGTTTTATGCAAAAATCCCTTTTTTTAATACCTTACATTATTTCCATTACTCATCCTTTGCGTACTTTGGTGTTCCTAACTGCCCACTTCTTTTTGATTGATCCCCAGTATAGTGAGAAATACAGTGGATCTTTTGCATCCGCTTCAAGATATGACGACTAAGAAAATAATCTAAATCTTGGGATAAACAACTTATGTTTACTTCAATTTTCTTCTTGTACCTAGGGAATGAGATTTTTATTGTTTTACTGCAAATTGAGGAGCTGTTTTGTTTCACTCATATAACTATCTGGTTTAACTCATCGAACTGAAATGTTAAAAAAAAAAGATTTTTTTTTATTCTTTTATTTCATATTCATATTTAAATATTGAATTATATGAATTATATTTCTATTTTATTGTATTTCAATTCATTTTTTATCTTTTTTCTAGAAAAAGAGATAAAAAAAATTCATGTTCTAACGAATCACACGTAGAGATATTGCTAACACACATAGAGTTAATGGTATTTCATAACTAATTGATTGAGCTGTAGCTCGTAGACCACCTGAAAAGGAATACTTATTATTTGATCCATATCCTGACATAAGAAGACCAATGGGGACAATACTTGAAAAGGCAATCCATAAAAAAACACCTATACTGAGATCTGCTAAAACAAGGTGATATCCAAAAGGAATTACTAAATAACTTAGTAGAATTGATATAAAACCTATAGAAGGTCCGACCCTAAATAAACGAATATTACCTCTAGATGGAAGAAGATCCTCCTTCAAAAGTAGTTTGGTCCCATCCGCTAAAGCTTGAAGAATTCCTAAAGGGCCGGCATATTCAGGTCCAATACGTTGTTGTATTGCTGCAGATATTTTTCTTTCTAACCACACAATGACTAATACTCCCATTGTGATTCCTAAGACAAGGGTTAAAATGGGGACAAAAATCCATATGAGTCCATAGACTTCTTTTAAGGATTCTAATCTATAAAAAGAATTAATAGTTTGTACTTCTGTCGTATCAATTATCATTTCAACGATCAACTTCTCCCATAATGATATCTATACTACCTAGTATCGTCATGATATCAGCCAATTTCATTCTTTTAACTAGCTGGGGAAGAATTTGCAAATTGATGAAACCGGGTGGACGAATTTTCCATCTCCAGGGGAAAACACTATTATCTCCTATTAAATAAATTCCTAATTCTCCTTTTGGGGCCTCTACCCTTACATAAAGTTCTTGTTTTAACAATTCAAAATTGGGTGAAAGTTTTTTAGTAATAAATCTATATTCAAAATTATTCCATTCGGAATTCTTTGTCCTATGAAAACGCCGGTTTTCTAAATTCTCATAAGGTCCTCCAGGAATTCCTTCTAGAGCCTGTTGAATGATTTTTATGGATTCTTGCATTTCACCGATTCTTACTAAATAACGAGCTAATGTATCGCCTTCTTTTTGCCATTTTACTTCCCAATCAAATTTATTGTAACACTCATAGCGATCAACTTTACGAAGATCCCATTGGATTCCAGAAGCTCGTAACATTGGTCCTGATAAACCCCAATTTATTGTTTCCTCCCCACCAATAATGCCCACCCCTTCAACTCGTTCCAAAAAAATGGGATTTCGCGTAATGAGTTTTTGATACTCAACAACTTCTGTTAAAAAATAATCACAGAAATCAAAACATTTATCTATCCAGCCATAAGGTAAATCCGCAGCTACTCCTCCGATGCGGAAATAATTATGCATCATCCGCATACCTGTGGCGGCTTCGAATAGATCATATATTAATTCCCTCTCTCTTAAAATATAGAAAAAGGGAGTCTGTGCACCGATATCGGCCATAAAAGGGCCAAGCCATAACAAATGGGAGGCTATACGGCTCAGCTCCAGCATAATAACTCTGATATAACTGGCCCTTTTAGGCACTTGAACACTTTCCAATCGTTCTGGTGCATTTACTGTTATTGCTTCTGTGAACATAGTAGCTAAATAATCCCAACGTGTTACATAAGGCAAATATTGTATAATTGTTCGGTTCTCCGCTATTTTTTCCATCCCTCTGTGTAAATAGCCTAATATAGGTTCACAGTCAATAACATCTTCACCATCCAGAGTAACGATCAGCCGAAGAACACCATGCATTGATGGGTGGTGAGGGCCCATATTAACTATTATAAAATTTTTTCTTGTAACCGGTACAGTCATATTTTTTTCCTTAATTCATTATTTCATGAATTTCTTAAAATGTAAAATATAAAAAAATAATTAAAAAAGAACAAGGATAATAATAAGAAAATAAAAAGAAACTCAAAGAATAAATTCAAAATTAATTAACGAGTTTTTGGTTCCCTAATATCTAACCGATCCATTAATTGCTTATAACGCACTTTATTTTTCTTTGACAAATAAGTCAATAATCGTTGACGTTTTCCCAGAATTATTCGTAGACCCCTTTGCGATAAAAAATCTCTTTTGTGCAATTCTAAATGTGAAGTAAGTCTACGTATCTTACTGGTGAAATGGAATACTTGAAATTCAACAGACCCACTATTTTCTTCTTTTTCTTCTTGTGTAATAACTGAGATGAATGAATTTTTGACCATAAATTTAAATTTTTATCTTTCTTTTCTGTGAATTTTACCAATCAGGAAAAATAATAATATTTATTATGCCAATTATTTTCATCTAGTATACATCAAAATTGGATTTCATTCATATACTACTTTGGTTTTTTATTTATGTGGTTTATGTTTTGTATATTTGGATCAAATATACAAAACATATATGTATTCACGAAAGAGAACACTTTCTTTTTTTACTTAAAAGGATTCCGCTCTTCCTAGCGAAAATTGATAAACTATGAAATCAGCATCATGTATTAGAATATTACACAGTGTATATGTTTCGTCTTTCATCTACCGAATATGTTACACGATATGTAGGAAATCTACTATAAATTTTTTTCATTTTTCATTGGAATTGAATTAATTCTGAATTGTGAATACATATGTATTCTTGACATACTGAAACGACTGCTGTTATTGGTATCAAACCAATAACGATTCATACAAGCTACATCTTCTAATCGATAATTGGGCCAAAGAAAAAATTTGAATTTAATGAAATTTTTTCTATCTGTATTAATATGTTTGTCCTCATTCAAAAATTGCCCACAGTTTCTTATTTTGTTTTCATTGCAAAATCTTGGATTTCTATCCACAACATTAAAATTCTGGGAATTGAAACAAATTCGAATTCGAAATTCTCTACGACGTCTGGGAGATAGAATATTTTCAGGAACAAGTAAATCATAATGATTTTTGTCTCCACTCAAAAATATGTTGTTGTGTCGTGCAATGGGTTTTTCAAACCCCCTTTTCTCAATATATCTTTTTTTTGTGTATTTTTTATTTGTTTGGTGCTTCTTATTATCGACCAATGAAATATCCATAGTTTGATATATAATATATTTTCCGTCCCTTCGTATAGATAGACAAATTGGTTCAATAATAAATATTCCCTTTCTTATCAATTCTGCAAGAATTAGGTCCTTTTGAATCAGCATTTCGGCTAGATCTATTTCATCTCTTTGAATCGAAGATATAGCAATTTCCTTTGGATTTATCAGTCTAAGTAGGAGACAATATACCCTGATATTTTTCATTATTTTATTATGTAAGGGATCAGCCCATCTTAGTTGAAAAAGTAAATATTTTTTCAAAAAGAAATCTAGTTCCATTTCATTCTTGTTCTTATATTGATATTGGTTTTTTTTTATTTCTAATCTTGCGTAATCTTCTTCAACATCTTTTTTATTTTTTTGTTTTAGTAGATTCCATACAAGATTTCTTTGGACCTGTTGTTCGTTTTCTTCCTGCTTGAAATTTCCTAATTCAAGATCTTTTTTTTTATTAGATGATTTTTTTGGATTTATGTTAATGTTTTTACTTTTTTCATTTCTATAAAAATGAAAAAAGAGTGATTTGATTGGGATGATCCAAGGTTGAATTTTATATACATCAAAAAGTAGCACAAATTCTGGAAAGAACCAAGTTTCTAGATTGGATATAGTATCATGATTTGATGCGGTATCATATAACCTTTGTTTATTCATTCCCATGCAATCAAAAAAGAAACTTTTTTGATTGCATGGTTTGATCTCTTGATAAATTGTAGGATAAAAAAGATCTTTTTTTTCCATTTTTTTTAAATTATTAATTTCATTCTTAGTATTTTTCTGAATCTTGATGCCAATATGTATATCGGTCCAGATATCAATATTATTTATAAAACAAAGATGAAGAATTCTACAATCAAAATATTTTCTATCCAAATTTATATTCCTATCAATAAGATATCCTTTTTCTATATAATCATTACTAGGTATACTTACCAATACATAAAATGATTCAGGTTTCGATATATTGAAATGATATGGAATTTCTTGGTCTCCATTTCTTTCTAATGTTGATCCAGAAATGTATAAATTAGGGAGGCATATGTATTTATACGATAAAAGATCATATCTGTAATGTTTTTTCCATTTGTCTTTTTGACTCATAAATAAATTTGCTGCATAGTCATTTTTATTCATGTAATAAATAAATTGGTATTTTTTATATAAATCCAATTGGTTTGATTCCTTATTTTGAATCATACAATGTTTATTTATTCTATTTCGCAATTCTTTAGGTACTAATCGAGACATTTTTTTTTGAGATAAATCGTATTGATAATGACCTTTTAACCAGTTTTTCCATTCGTTCATTCCATACGTATGAATTTTATTATGTCTTGATTTGGAATTAAATATTCCATGTATCATAAAATAGTCTTTTAAATTATCCTTAAAAAAAGGATAGCTCCCTTCATATTGAAGTAAAGGTCTCAAATGATACTTATTAAGTAATTGGTTTTGTGATATTTTGTAAAAAACATATGCTTGGGACAGGGAAGAGAAGTTCCAATAAGTATTGGAATTTTGATTGATATTCTTAGTATTATCAGTATTTAAAAACAATTTTTTTATAGTCAAAATAAAATTCATTGTATTTTGATTTGTTTCATCAATTCTTTCTTGTTCTTGATTTATTTCATTGTTGTAAATGGATTTATTAAAGATCTTTTTTGTTGATTCAAAAAAAAGTTGTGCATTGATCTTAGAAACGGTAATAGTACATAGCAAGATATCTATGTATATTTTTTCAATGAATGATTTAATAAAGTAGTGTGATTTACGCATTAATCGGATATTTTTCCTTTTTAATATTTTCCAAATATGTTTCTGTGATCCCGATCTTTTATTATCATAAATTAGTTCTTTTTTTTTCTTGTATTTTGCGGTTCGTTCAATTTGATTCCTTATTTTGATTGTCTTATCAGAAAGATCTTTAATTCTTCTTTCTATTAGTGAATGATTTAACCAATTCATAGTTCGATTTAGAACGGACGATTCACGAAGAATCTTATTATTTCTTTTGAAATCTTTTTTGTTTTCGTTCGGTTCATATACTTTTTCTTTCCTCAATTCAAATAAGAAATTTGGATTTACTTTCTCCAGTTTTTTCATTATTAGTTTGATAACTCGAACTATTTTGATGACTCCTTTTTTTTTTTCTTTTCTAACTTTTAGAAAGGGTTTTCTTTTTTTATTGAAATATTTTAGAACTTGTAAAAATTCCTTTTTCACCTTTTTTTTTCTTTTTTGGAGTTCTTTATAAATAGGTTCAAAAAAAAAAGGTCGTTTTCGGGGAGAACCAAAGGGAAGTTCCGCTTCCATTCCCCAGATTGTTAAAAAACAAAAATTTGTTTTTTTCTCTTTTGTTTTCATTAGATCTCTATGATGAGATCGTGCCTTATATTTTCTCCAAGGTTTTAGACAGAAAGGATATATAATCTTTATCTGAATACCATCTATTAACCAATCTTGGGGAAACTCTTTTTCTGATAATTGAACACCATTATAGGTGCATTTAATATGCATTTCTCTATTCCATTCCTTAAAATCCTCGTCCCACTCGGGAACTTGTAATAATAACATACGGAAAATATTTTTGGCTATTATCAATGAAGGTAATATAATGTTTTTTCTAAGAAAAGATTGGGTTACTAACATCAAACCTCTTATTACTTGAGTAAATATAAAGGTATCCCAAGCTTCTGATATTTCTACTTGTTCATTTTTATATATTTTTTCCTCTTTCTCCTTTTCTTCTTTTGTATCTTTATTTTCAAAATAGGAAATTTTTAGTTCTGATTCTTGTTCTCTGCCCATCCAATTCCTAAAAATGATATTCTTCATTTCGTTGATATCAAAAAACGAAAAAAAAGATGTTTTGTCTAGACGATCCAAAAAAAGTGGGGAATGTACATTTACTTGAAAGAGGTTCCAAATAACTGTTTTACGTCTTTGAGCGCGCATGGATCCTTTGATTAGATTGCGGCGAAAATCCGATTGTTTTGAGTAACGTATCAAAGACACCTCTTCCATTTGATCATCATTTTTATCAGTGTTACTAATATTCTGAATACTATAAATAGAAAAAAAATCGGTATTCTGATCATTATCATTAGAAATTATCACACGTCTGGCTCTTCTTGAATGAATCGCAAAATCTTCTTCCTCCAATGCTTCTTCATTTTCTTCTTCCTCTTCTTCCAACAAATTCTCGGTTAATTTGTATGACCATCGAGAAACCTTTTTACTGAGTTCTTCTATTCTAATTCCAACAGATTCCTTTTTCATTTTTTTTTGATCTTTTGTATGTGTTGTAATTATATCAAATACAAATTGCAAATATTTTGCTTGACTTTCTGAATCAATTCCTTTTTCTTCTGTAGAATTCAAAAATGATTGAGGTTGAAGTTTTACGGAATCATTAAGAAGTAGATCATGAATCTTATTTATAAAAAAAAATTCTACTAAATCTTCTGTATCTTTATAAGTATTCATGATTGCGCGTGAATAGAATTTTTTTCTCATTCCTCGATATGGTCCGTTGAAAAAAGGATCATATGCTTTTGGCAAGCATTTTTTTTTTTTTTCATCATCACATAATATGGTTCTTTTTTCAAGTATATCCAGACTAGGGGATCCCTCATTTTTTTCTATAATTTGGATTCGGCTTCTCAATTCATTGTTCAAATTGCGCTTTTTTTTTTCATTAGTATAAATCCAAGAATCATAAAGATCTTCGTCATATAGTTTTTCTATTATGTACAAAGAAATCCTTCGTTCTAGCATTTCCGAAAAAGTTGATAAACTGGGCGGATATGTAAAGGATATTTTTTGTTTCCCATCACTTGTATATGTAAAAAAAAAAAATTGTGACATTTCATTGCGTAAAGCATTTTCTAATTTATAATTTTTTATATATCGTAATGGACGATTCCATCGTTTATAATCGAAAAGAAAAGAAACAAAAGTTTTTTCAACCCACAACATTATTTTCTTTTTCTCTTCTTTCAGTCTTCCCAATTCCCAATTTTCTTGATGGGTCTCCAGATCAGAATCTTCGTAAACTGGGCTATCTTGATAGCGTGCCTCTTTCAAGTGAAATTCATCCTTTGTTTTTTCCTTTCCATTCACTCGGATCTCTTCCGTTTCATCTATTTTGTCCAGATCCTCCTTTTCTTCCGAACAAAGGTTTTCTTCGGTGGATCCCTCTTGTTCCTTTTTAGTCTCCTTCATTTCGTAAGTTGTTTCTACATCGCTTTCTTCCGTTTCTGAGGTTTCTTTCTCTTTCAGTTTCTTAGTGACAATAGGCGACGGCATTCTGCCTAAATAGTAAACACAGGTGATAAATAAGAGAATACTAAAGATTCGAGCCATAGAATTTCTCAATTCTGACACAAGATACTTATTAGATCGAATAGAATGATTTTGCCGTATCCAGAATAATACCAATCCAACCCATTTCATGAATAAAATGTGACCAATTAACCAACCAACAAAACTACTTGTTAAAAAGAAAATCTTGTTGTTGCATCGAAACATATAAATGTTGACTAATCTGGCTAACGTGGAACTTGGTAAAATGAAATGGTTGAATAATTGAAAAATTAGATTATTCAGGAATACACATTGAATGCTGAGATTACGCATTGAATTTCTGGTAGTAGATCTAGAATCAAAAAAGTTTTTATGATTGTTCCAGAAGAAATGAAACAAAAGATACGGTAGAACTAGGACAGTTATTGTATGAGGTCTACCCAATGCTAGATGCAGAGGCGCATAATAGATCGATATGAACATCATGAGCTGTCCCGCAATAAAACCAGTTGTTGCTGATACCTCCTTCTCGGTTCCTTCTTCCATAACCCGAGCTCGGAGAAGGAAGAGATAAGAGGGCCCTATGGAGAATGTGGTCAGAAATCCATAATAGAGCCCGACCACAACGACCGAATTTATTA